TCATTAGTTCCCAACCATGGGGTGAATGGAATCCGATACATAAATCGGTTAATAAAAGAATAGAAAATGCTTTTATTGTGTCGCTTAGGTTATATAGGAATTCCTGAACCCAAGAGTTAAGAATAATAAGTTCTTTATTACCTATAATAGAATAACCACTTAGAATAACGAAACAGATTATATTGGTCGAGAAGGACAAAATTGTATGGATACAATCTTCATTGTGCAGCTTGATCAATTGAATCGTTTCTTTATGGATTCCTATACGAAGCTTTTTTAGATGTGTCTCCGGGTATTCCTTTATCATCTCGTCCAACAGTAGGAGCTCCTCTAATTCTAGGAATTTCTCTAGAAGACTCTTTTTTGGAATATCATTCAAAAGAGTTTCGGATTGCTTGGTATTCCACCAATTAGTAACCCAAGATTCCAGACTTTTATTAAATGCTAGAAAGCTCCACCAGGGTAAAAAGACTATAGATACAAGAAATAGAAGGGGAATAAATGCTTTCTTTTTTGCCATTTTTTGTTAGAAATTGTTTAATTTAATAAAGTGGCCTCATTCGTCGACTCTACGCGATCTAATATTTTATTATTCACCAAAATGAGTTCTATTCCAAGGTCATCGAATCATTCTCTGTTTTTTATTTGCGATTCTGTAATTAGTCCTTGAAAATTTTGAAGAATCTTGTTAGATAAACCCCCGAAATCCACTTTTAGTTAATGAAAGTTAATGAATTCGGATTTCGAGACAAAAAACTCTACAAATATTGCAAAAAAATTCGCTGACTACCATAGCACAAAAAGAGTTGAGATAATTTTTTGAATGTGATGATAAAAAAAAAGAGGGTAGAAAAATGTCGGGTCATTCATTAAAGAAAAGAGAACGAAAGAGGAGAGAAAACGAAACATCAAGAAAGATAATTAATTTACACGAACTATTTGTCTCTAACCTATCAATTCAAAATATTGAAACTAAAATCAAAAATTTTCTTTATTTCAAAATGTTTTGGGATGAATTTCGATTTGTTACTTTTTTTTTGCTAATGAATTGCGCCGAGTGGATTTCCATACGCATAAAATATCTTTTTTGCAGACAACCCCCCCCTTTTTTTGATGTTCCATATAATATACGTTTACTTTGACTCGAAGGGACGTTCTGATGAAATTTTCGTTAAGTTATACCATAGAAAAGTTATACAAAAGGGGGATTGTAGAGTCTTTTATACCCCCAGCCGGGAATCGGAAAATATTCATTGTTCGGTTCATTTCAAAATACTTCAATCGGTACGCGCAAGAAATAGGCCAATTCGGCAGCTTTTTGTTCCATTTCTCGTGGAGTCAAATTCTCATCAGTACGAGTCAAAGGAACGGCCCCCTGCCCTCTGATTTCTAGATAAAGGACACGCCGGGTATAAATACCCTCTTTAAGTTCTATTCTGATAGACTGAATATCGTTTATAAGGAATCGGAGGGAGATGCGACGATTTTTTCCCGGAAATCCCCAACGAAAAATACACACTATTCCTTCTTTTTTATCGAATAGATCATAACCACTCCCTACATTCCACGAAATTGTGCACCACAAATAGGAGCTAATAAAGAGGCCTGCGATACCGTAGAAAGACATCACGATCCCCTGTGGGAAAAAAATGATTTGTTGAGAGGGAAATAAAGATATCAAATTCCTACCGAGATAGCTGGAAGTTCCAACTAATAAAAATCCTAATGAACCTAAAAAAAGGATAAAGGCCCAGCAGAAATTACTTGTTTTTCGGGACCCCCTTAAAAGTTCTATCCATATACGTTCTGATCGCCAATTCATACTAATCTAGTTGCATTTGATTTGAATTAATTGATAGAATAACCAAAATGAATTTCACTTATACTTAAACTTAACGCTATTTTGTTTCTGAAGTAACTCTCATCAACTAGCACTAGTCTAATGTGACCCTGTCAGGGTGATTCATAAAATTTGTCCGATCGAAAATAAGAACGTCCCCTTCATATAACCCCGCCCTAGATATCTACACGCATTGACTTTTTATTTCAAACATGGACCGACTCGTCCTGATCTAGTGATTTGAAAATCGTTAAAATTAATTTACTCCTATATCAGGTTTCGCATGTCTTGCACTTATGTTCGAAAAAAATTACGCATTATACCATATTCCACTTTCCAATAAATAGATATCTGTGTTGTGATTCAATCAAGTCTAAGTCTTGAAAAAATGTGATTTGGCCTCACCATCGGGCCTAAACAATCTTGTTTTTTTGAACATGAAGAAATAAAGAAGCCATTGCAATTGCCGGAAATACTAGGCCTACGAAAGGCACAAAAATAGAGGGAAGGTTTATATCTGTCATAGAATGGGTACCTCAATTTACTATTTGTACCTGTTTGTTATATTGTTCTAAAATTATCTTAACTTAATTAGAATTCTAATTCTATATAATTATACTAATTATATCTAAGTGAGTATAGTATATACTACGTTCAAGA